TCACTTTCAATAGGAATTTTTCTATAGAATTCCATATGCTTCTCGGGAGTACATGCGCAAATGGAATTTATTTCTTGTACAATACACAATCCAATTTTTATTAAAATTACCTTGACAAAAGACTTTTCCGATTAATCCTATCTCTCTTTCTGTCTCCGATTTTGTGTCATCTCAATCACTAAGACTAACCAATTTCAATTTGAAACATTCTATCTCATTCAAATTTCACGTTGAACTTTTCATATATGCGCCTTTAAACCCTTTGTAATAAAGAATGAAGACTCCTTTTTTCTTTCCCTCTTAATTTCTTATTTTAATAACAAATTATTTTGTTTGTAATTTTTGTAAAGTTTAAAGTAAAAGTGCTATCAAAAAAAGAACAAACGCCCTAAAAAAAAATAATGAATTTGATAGAATATTCCATTTTTTGTACCAGGACTCCTCGTTTTCACACTTTTATTGTTTTGAGGGTTTTGTAACCAGTGGAAGTGGAAAGGGAAAAGTGAAACTTCATTAGATGATTGACTGTAGAAGGAAGACGGCGGGTTATGGAAAAAACGAATAAAAAAGAATGATAAATTCCATTTTTCTTTTTTGGATTCAGTATGGATAAAAGATCTTCCTATGTTATACTATTCAATTCGCGACGGCGAGTTGATATGATAGTTCAGATATTGTTATTCATGATATTAATCTGATTCAATATCATCAAGATGTAATTCATCCCATTGAATGAAAATTTACAGGTAAAATTTTTACCATCTCTATGGGATTAAATCCCGAGTTAATGCGAAGTAAAAAAACGATGAGATTATGGAAGTAAATATTCTCGCATTTATTGCTACTGCACTATTCATTCTAGTTCCTACTGCTTTTTTACTTATTATCTATGTAAAAACGGTCAGCCAAAATGATTAATTTGAATGAAACTTGACTTCTTAGGTCTTTATCAATATCAATGATTGAAAAATGAAAAGAAAACAAAAGGATTCCAATTTTGTTTCTTAACTGAAATGAGTAGGCTAGAATCAGCAATATTCGATAAGATTTGATAGTATGGTAGAAAGGTTAATATTAATCTTTCTACCATACTATCTATTAGATTAGTGTTTTTTTTTTTCGTGTAGGAAGTTGTACTATAACTTAAATAAAGATACAGACTTCATTTAATATCGATCAATCCACAATATGTATCTTCATAGATGTTATGTACATAGCGACCCCAATTCTATTTTTTTGCTACATATATTTCATCAATTTGGATTGATTCTGATCAATCCGAAATAATCGAAAGGCAACTTTTATCTTTATTTTACAGCTCGAATTCTTCGATTTCGGATTCTTTCAAATCGAAATTCCAGTACCTGCTAAAAGAATCAAAGAAATAAATAAAAGTAAAGTATGGTATATATTAATAAAAAACCAAGTTAGTAATCTTTTTTTTATCATTGCCAACCCAAGAAGTAAAGTAATTGAATTGATTGACTGGCGGATAGATGCTCGAAAGAGTTCTAGGGTATGGAAACTTCTTCGAATTTTGAAATGAAAAAGAAATAGTAAAGTAAACCTTATCCATTTTTAACACTTAAAACATAATATGAAATGAATCGATAAAGCACAAAAAAATCCATTTTCGAAAATAATAAAACAAGTGGTAAGTGCCTAATATGCAACTCTTTTGAGTCAAGATCTGATTATGTGTATATCTTGTTGAACAAGCACTATGTCTCTCTTCTTTCCTCTAGAAAGTGCGTAGCCGCTTAATATTCTACTAATATGAGAACGGCTTTCTCTTGGATTTTGATAAATAGTAAAACAAAAGGAGTCTGTTGTTTCCCATTGTCCTTATATAATTTAAATAGATAAGAGTCTGTTCGGCGAAATTTAAGAAAAATTCGAATTCGTTTGAAATAAATTTCCTATCGTCTATATCTCCTTTCGAAATAGCTGTTTTATTGACATTAAGATAAAAATATTATCTTTAAAAATACTTTGCGGAGCGATGTATAAAACAAATGATACAATACAGTTTTATTCCTCTAACTAAAATTAAGTAGTATTTCTAGAGTCCACTTCTTCCCCATACTACAAGTGAAAGAGAAAATGTAAAAACTACCATTAAAGCAGCCCAAGCGAGACTTACAATATCCATGTGAATTATGTCCCCTATTTCTATGAATATGAAGGAATTATTCCATTATTGTTTACTAATAATAGTGAAATCCATGGTACAGAGTCAAAAAAATTTCGAACTCTTAATTTAATGAACCACTCCAAGAGGAATGGAAGGAAATGGAGAGGTCTCGACAGCCCTTCCACTACTTACTAAGAACGAAAATCTTTCCTTGAATCCTAGACACAAGAATTTACAGAACTTTCCCTTTTGATAATCCCCAGATACTTAGAATCAAGTACGTATCAAGAGACCTTTTCTCCTTCCCTTTGGCTAGTCAATACAATAATCCGGGGAGTTATAGGTTATAACAGTCGATAAGGGATT